CTGGTACATCATATTAATAAGAGTGTAAATGCTTTCATTCTATAAATTTTTATAAAATACAAAATTCATTTCATTAATGATGAACTTCTAATGTTCCTAAATTCTATGGCCTCTCCCAATCTCGACGATTCACGATAAAATAACTATTATTCTTTTAAGTTAACTATTATTTTATATTTAAAATTAGCCGCCATGGTGAAATTGGTAGACACGCTGCTCTTAGGAAGCAGTGCTCAAGCATCTCGGTTCGAATCCGAGTGGCGGCATTCTCGAAAAAGAATACAATAAATTATAAAATGGATTCAATTCGAAATTTCCAATTTTGTAATGGGACCTTATCGTTATGCTATTTGCAACTTTAGAACATATACTAACTCATATCTCTTTCTCAACCATTTCAATTGTGATTACGATTCATTTGATAACCTTATTAGTTCGTGAACTTAGGGGATTACGTGATTCGTCAGAAAAAGGAATGATAGCCACTTTTTTCTCTATAACAGGATTTTTAGTCTCTCGTTGGGTTTCTTCGGGACATTTTCCATTAAGTAATTTATATGAGTCATTGATCTTCCTTTCATGGACTCTGTATATTCTTCATACTATTCCTAAGATACAGAACTCGAAAAATGATTTAAGCACAATAACTACGCCAAGTACTATTTTAACGCAAGGCTTTGCCACGTCGGGTCTTTTAACTGAAATGCATCAATCCACAATACTAGTACCTGCTCTACAATCTCAGTGGTTAATGATGCATGTCAGTATGATGTTACTAAGCTATGCAACTCTTTTGTGCGGATCCTTATTATCCGCCGCTCTTCTAATCATTAGATTTCGAAATTCTTTCGATTTCTTTTCACTAAAGAAAAATGTTTTTCTTAAAACATTTTTCTTTAGTGAGATTGAATATTTATATGCAAAAAGAAGTGCTTTAAAAAACACCTCTTTTTCCGTATTTCCAAATTATTACAAATATCAATTAACTGAACGTTTGGATTCTTGGAGTTATCGTGTCATTAGTCTAGGGTTTACTCTTTTAACCGTGGGTATTCTTTGTGGAGCAGTATGGGCTAATGAGGCATGGGGATCCTATTGGAATTGGGATCCTAAGGAAACTTGGGCATTTATTACCTGGACCATATTTGCAATATATTTACATAGTAGAACAAATCCAAATTGGAAGGGTACGAATTCCGCACTTGTAGCTTCGATAGGGTTTCTTATAATTTGGATCTGCTATTTTGGTATCAATCTGTTAGGAATAGGTTTACATAGTTACGGTTCATTTACATTACCATCTAAATAATTACATAACATAAAACCTGAAGGTTTTTCCTTTTTTTTTGTTTGATTTGAGAACCCTTTGAAAAGACGTTCAAGGGGTTCTCAAAAATTAGAGATAGATCTAATTAGACTTTTTGACTTTTTTCTGAATTTTTTATTTTTCCACTCTGGAATATAGAGCAGACTGGTTAAAAAAAGAAAATCCTATTTAGTATAATAATTGGATAATAGAACCTCTACCCTATCAACGGATAGAGAGAGAACAAAATCTGGATAAATACCAATTCCTATTACTGGTAAAAAGATACAGATTAAAAGAAAGAGTTCCCGTGGTCCAGAATCTACAAAATTTTTGTTTGGAACATGAAATAGCTTGTATCCATAGAACATCTGGCGTAACATAGATAATAAATAAATAGGAGTTAATATCATTCCTATTGCCATTACAAAAGTAATTAGCATTTTTGGCATTAACATAAATTTTGGACTAGTAATTAGTCCAAAAAATACTACTAATTCTGCAACAAAACCGCTCATTCCCGGCAAGGCAAGAGAAGCCATTGAAAAGCTACTAAACATGGTAAAAATTTTTGGCATTGGGATAGATATTCCCCCCAGTTCTTCGAGATAAACAAGACGCATTCTATCACAAGCCGTTCCCGCCAAGAAAAAAAGTGTAGCACCGATAAATCCATGGGATAATATTTGTAAAATAGCTCCATTTAGTCCCATGTTGGTTATGGAACCAATTCCTATAATTATGAAACCCATGTGAGATACAGAGGAGTAGGCTATTCTTTTTTTGAAATTTCGTTGACCGAGAGAAGTTGAAGCTGCATAGATTATTTGCACCGCTCCTATTATTACCAACCAGGGGGAAAATAGATAATGAGCATGCGGTAACAATTCCATATTGACCCGAATCAATCCGTATGCTCCCATCTTTAATAGAATTCCGGCTAAAAGCATACATGTACTGTAATGCGCTTCCCCATGGGTATCTGGTAACCACGTATGTAAAGGTATAATCGGCAATTTGACAGCATAAGCAATAAGGAAGCCAAAATACAGTAGTATTTCTAATGTTGTAGGGTATGATTGATTAATCAATCTTTCTAAATCTAATCCGGGTTCATTGGAACCATATAATCCCATACCCAGAACTCCAATTAAGAAAAAAATGGAACCGCCTGCAGTATACAAAATAAACTTGGTAGCTGAATACAGACGCCTCTTTCCCCCCCACATGGATAAAAGTAAGTAAACAGGAATTAATTCTAACTCCCACATGATAAAAAAAAGTAAAAGGTCTCGTGAAGAAAATAATCCTATTTGACCGCTATACATTGCTAGCATCAGGAAATAGAATAATTGCGAATTCCGAGTAACCGGCCAAGCCGCTAAAGTAGCTAAAGTAGTGATAAATCCTGTCAATAAAATAGATCCTAATGAAAGTCCATCGATTCCCAATCTCCAGTGGAAATCAAAAACATCTATCCATTTAGAATCCTCCTTTAATTGGATTAAGGGATCCTCCAATTGGAAATGATAACAGAATGCATAAGTCATTAGAAGGAATTCTAATAAACAAATAGCTATAGTATACCACCTAACGATTTTATTTCCTTTATGAGGTAAAAAGAAAATTAATGAACCTGCAAATATCGGCAAAACAACAAGTATTGTTAACCAAGGAAAATAATTCATGATAAAGTAATAAAGACAAGATACGTTTTGACCAGAAAAGCCCATGCTCGATTATTTTGAGCACAGGCTTCTTCGGTAAAGAGGAATCAGACGATTCAAGTGGAGTTTTTTGTAACGTATCAATAAGATAGAGCCATGCTGCGGGTTGTTTCAGGCCCTAAATAAACGCGGACACTTAAAAAATCCGTTGGGCAGGCGGATTCGCATCTCTTACAACCCACACAATCTTCGGTTCTCGGCGCGGAAGCAATTTGCTTGGCTTTACATCCATCCCAAGGTATCATTTCTAATACATCTGTTGGGCAAGCTCGTACACATTGAGTGCATCCTATACATGTATCATAAATTTTTACAGAATGTGACATTGGATCTCTAAATTTTCCTTTTCAACATAAAAATTTTCGATCTGGTAAAAATGAAATTAGTACTATAATAAAATATAAAATAAATTAGATGTATTGTAGACACCAGACGAAGCAATGGTTTATCCAAACTTTAACAAAAAATGCAATATATTTCGTAATCCCGTTTGTGAGAAAGCGTGAAAAGAGCCAAGAGACTTGAATTTAAGGCTTCAACAGTCATAATTATACGAATTGTACATACTAATTCGAATTAGCCAATAAATTGGCTATCATCTTTTCAATATAAATTCTATCATCTTTTCAATATAAATTATTGCAATATTCAAATTGCAATATCAATGAATTGCAAAAATGCAATATTCAATAAGTAAAAAATAATACTCTGAAATAACCTACTCAAAAAAAGGATATTATTAAACACTAATAAGAAAATTCTATTCATCTTAATTCTATTCATCTTAATGTTTCTTATTATTATATATGCGCCTTTGTTTAGAGGATTCTATGTCTAATTATTCAAAAAATTGGATTGATTGATACGAGTTGATTTCCTGTTACGATGGATGGAAGAAAGAATGGATAGTCCAATAGCTGCTTCAGCAGCCGCAAGGGCTATAACAAAAATTGCGAAAATGTCTCCTTTTAATTGGCGACTATCAAATAGATCAGAAAATGTTACGAGATTTAGATTAATTGAATTCAGTATAAGTTCAAGACATATTAGAGCTCTAACCATGTTTCGGCTTGTGATCAATCCATAGATACCAATCGAAAATAAATAGACACTCAAAAAAAGTACATGCTCAAACATCATTAACTAACTCCTTAGCAATCTCGATTCATTTCAATATGAGGACAAGAATTGAACCGATTCAATTAATTAGAATAGAACAATTACACAACAAAAGAGAAAAGAAGGTATTTGTTGTGTTGGCAGTAGATGGGTTTTACTAAATCAAAATTGTGATTCTTTAGTTATTTATTTTATATTTGAAATTCTAAGAATTTTGACTCATTCTAAGTATTTCTTATTGTCGAGCCATAGTAATTGCACCTATTAAAGAAACTAGAAGAATTAGGGAAATGAGTTCAAACGGAAGATAAAAATCGGTTGCTAAATGAATCCCAATTTGTTGAACGTTATTTATGAGACCCTGTTCTACTATTTGGTTTGATCTTGTAGTCCAAAGAATTCCATACCACGACGTATCTGGGATAGTAGTCATTAGTGAAAAAGGAATAGTTATACAAAGGAGTAAAGTAGACCCATCTCCAATAGTCCAATAATTCTTATCTTTAGACCACTCTGAGCCGTTTACAAACATTACAGCAAATATGATCAAGACATTTATGGCTCCCACATAAATAAGAAGTTGTGCGACAGCTACAAAGTAGGAATTTAATAAAAAATAGAATAAGGATATACAAACAAGAACTAATCCCAGCGAAAAGGCAGAATAAATTGGGTTGGTAAGTAATACTACTCCTAGACCTCCTAGTAGAAGAACAAATCCCCCAAATAGCACAAGAATTTCATGTATTGGTCCAGGTAAATCCATTATGGATAAGAAGAAATTTCTAGTATAAAATTTTTCATGAATTGACTAAAACTAAAAGATTCAAGGAAGGAAAAAATTATTAGGATATTTTTTTGTATATGCATAGTAAGTTGTTAAGCAGTAGTTATTCTTTTTTCGTTAGAGTTAGTAAAAATGGATTTTTCTAATAAAAAAATCCTAATACCTAGTAATCCGTAATCGTTCTTGAATTCCAAGATTTTTCTCCGTCTATTTTACTTTGAGGCGAATTCCTAATTGTTTGAATTGTGTAATCTCCCATTATGGAGATTGGTAACCGACTCAAAGCAATTTGATTGTAATTCAATTCATGACGATCATAAGTAGAAAGTTCATATTCTTCAGTCATTGATAAACAATTTGTGGGACAGTATTCAACACAGTTACCACAAAATATACAAACTCCGAAATCAATACTATAATTAAGCAATTGTTTTCTTTTAATATCCTTTTCAAATCTCCAATCCACAAGGGGTAGATCTATCGGGCATACGCGAACACATACTTCACAAGCAATGCATTTATCAAATTCAAAGTGTATTCGCCCCCGGAAACGCTCCGATGTAATTGATTTTTCATAAGGGTAGTGAATCGTTATAGGTAAACGATTTGTGTGGGATAAGGTAATTATTAAACCTTGACCAATGTATCTTGCGGCGCGTATTGTTTGTTGACCATAACTAATGAACCCAGTTAGCATAGGGAACATATTCTAAATTTATATATGAAAAAGATATGTTTCTTTCTCTTGTTTGAGAGAACTTTTGTGTTGAAACTTTTGTTTTGTGTTGAAAATATTCTTACTGTTATTGTATTCTTATTTATAGTGAAACTAGTTGGGAAGAAGTTGTTAATAAGAGATTGCCCAGAGAAATAGGTAAAAGAAATTTCCATCCAAGATTTAATAACTGATCCATTCTCATCCTGGGTAAAGTCCATCTTATTGTGATAGAAATGAAGAGAAATAAATAAGCTTTAGTTAATGTAATAAAGATACCTATTACCATTTCCAAAATTCCAATTATTTTATTCATTTGGAAAAATCCAAAAAAGGATATATAGGGAATAGAGAAATTCCACCCGCCTAAGTATAGAACAGTTACAAATAAAGAGGAAACTAATAAATTTAGGTAAGAAACAAGATAAAATAAACCATATTTAATACCGGAATATTCGGTTTGATAACCTGCTACTAATTCTTCTTCTGCTTCTGGTAAATCAAAGGGTAATCTTTCACATTCTGCTAAAGAAGAAATTAGAAAAACTAGAAAACCTATAGGCTGACGCCAAAGATTCCATCCAAAAAAACCATATTTGGACTGTGCTTCAACTATATCAACTGTACTTGAACTATTAGATAATCATAGTCGATGATAACATCACAGTTCCCACCGCTATTCCAAAACCGTACATGAAACCTTAGCTTCATACGGCTCCTCTATGATCAGAAAAAAGGAAAGGATTGTTTCGTTTCGGTATTATCCCCTGGGCATAGATAGAATTAGGTAAGATAAAATTGATTGGAAAGCCAAAAATTAGACCAAAGCAATTACGTCTGCTAGAATAACAAAAAAGCGCTTCCGAATTGATCTTATCCTTTATATAATTTTTCTTTGTTCGGTAATAACTTAATATTGGAATAAATCACTCATTATAGCAATTAATAAATGGAAAGAATTTGCCATTAGTTCATGAGGAATTTTCTATGAATAGGGATAAAGGAAGGAAAGAATAAATAAAGATCCTTTTTTGTATTCCATATCTTTTGTCCTATTCTTCTTTCCCCAGAAGGGGTATACTTAAAAAAAAAGAATAAAGGGTTAATTCGTTCTTGATAGCCATTTCCTTAACAAGTGAATGGGAACATACTCTAGACCGGAATCTGAAGAAAGTACTGCTTGATAATTTCCACCAATTTCAAGTCCTTATTATGATTCCTTTTATGAGGAAAAATGTCTAATGATTTAGATTCTCTCATTACTAATCCTGTATGTACTTTAGTGTTCCTAATCCCTCACTCATTTTTGATCGATTGCTTTATGGTTATAAGTTTCAATTTTTATGGTTATAAGTTTCAATTATAGTAAAAACTATAAATATTCTAGTAATTCCATATCGCGAATCCTTTATTCTTGCCCGCTTCAAGATATGATTACTAATTAAACAATCTCAACCTTGGGGTAAAGAGTTTACACTGCTTATGTTTACTTGAACTTTTTTCTTGTACGTAGGAAATGAGATTTTGTATTTTTACTACAAATTAATAAGCCGTTTTGTTTCACTCATATAGCTATCGAGTTTAACTTACCAACGCGAATACAGAATAAGTAAAGGAAGATAAGCATTCAATGTATTTTAGAGGAAAAAGATCCTATTTTAACGAATCACACGTAGAGATATTGCTAGTACACAAAAAGTTAATGGTATTTCATAACTAATAGATTGAGCAGCCGCTCGTAGACCGCCTGAAAAAGAATATTTATTATTTGAGCTATATCCTGCCATGAGAAGACCAATAGGAGCAATACTTGAAATCGCAATCCATAAAAAAACACCAATACTAAGATCAGCTAAAACAAAACGATATCCCAAAGGGATAACTAAAAAACTTAATAAAATTGATATGACTGCTATAGAGGGACCAATGCTAAATAAAGGAATCTCTCCTCGGGATGGGAGGATATCCTCTTTTAAAAGTAGTTTAGTTCCATCTGCTATAGCTTGAAGCAGTCCCAGGGGGCCAGCATATTCAGGACCAATACGTTGTTGTATCGATGCGGATATTTCTCTTTCTAACCACACAATTACGAGTACTTCTATTGTGATTCCCAGTAGGAGGGCAAAAATGGGTAAAATCCATATAAGTCCGTAGATTTCTTTTAATAATTCCAATTTCGAAAAAGAATTGATAGTTTCTACCTCTACCCTATCTATTATCATTTCAACGATCAACTTCCCCCATAATGATATCTATACTACCTAATATTGTCATGATATCAGCCAATTTCATTTTTTTAACTAGCTGAGGAAGAATTTGCAAATTAATAAAACCCGGTGGACGAATTTTCCATCTCCAAGGGAAAAGACTATCATCTCCTACCAGATAAATTCCTAATTCGCCTTTTGGAGCTTCTACTCTTACATAAAGCTCTTGCTTTGATAATTCAAAATTGGGCGAAGGTTTTTTACCAAGAAATCGATATTCAAAATCATTCCATTCGGGATTCTTTGCTTTCTTAAAGCGTCGGGCCTCTAAATTCTCGTAAGGTCCTCCAGGAATTTTCTCTATAGCCTGTTGAATAATTTTTATGGATTCCCTCATTTCACCGACTCGTACTAAATAGCGAGCTAACGAATCTCCTTCTTTTTGCCATTGGACTTTCCAATCGAATTGATTGTAAGACTCATAAGGATCGATTTTACGAAGATCCCATTGTATTCCAGAAGCTCGTAACATTGGTCCCGATAAGCCCCAATTTACAGCTTCTTCTCCGCTAATAAAACCGACTCCTTCAACTCGTTCTAAAAAAATAGGATTCTGTGTAATAAGTTGTTGATATTCAACAACTCCTTGTAAAAAATAATCACAGAAATCTAAACATTTATCCATCCATCCATAAGGGAGATCGGCAGCTACCCCTCCGATACGAAAGTAATTATGCATCATTCGCATACCTGTAGCAGCTTCAAATAGATCATATATCAATTCTCTCTCTCTAAAAATGTAGAAAAAAGGAGTCTGTGCCCCGAGATCCGCCATAAAAGGTCCAAGCCATAACAAATGAGAAGCTATACGGCTCAATTCTAACATAATAACTCTAATATAGCTGGCTCTTTGGGGTATTTGAATATTCTCCAAGAATTCTGGTGCATTTACCGTTATTGCTTCTGTAAACATAGTAGCTAAATAATCCCATCTTGTTACATAAGGCAAGTATTGTATAATACTTCTGTTTTCCGCAATTTTTTCCATTCCTCTGTGTAAATACCCTAATATGGGTTCGCAATCGATAACATCTTCACCATCGAGAGTAACAATTAGTCGAAGAACACCATGCATTGATGGGTGTTGAGGACCCATATTGACTATCATGAGATCTTTTCTTTTAAGCGATAGACTCATATCCTTGTTCTTATTCTTTATTCCATGAAAATGGATTATTCCATGAATTCCTCAAAATGAGGCTCATCAAAATGCAAAATCTAAGACTACTATAAGACTACTAATAAAATAAGAAAAAAAATTCGAACGATTAAATTACTTCTCCCGAATATCCAACTGACTGATTAATTTCTTATAACGTACTCTATTTTTCTTTGCCAAATAAGCCAGCAAACGTTGACGTTTTCCCAAAAGTCTTCGTAGACCTCTTTCCGATGAAAAATCTTTTTTGTGTAATTCTAAATGTGAAGCAAGTCTCCGTATCTTATTGGTGAAACTGAATACTTGAAATTCAACAGAACCCCTGTTTTCTTGTTTTTCTTCTTTAACCATAAATCAAGAAATTTTTCTACCTCCTTTCTTTTTCATGTATTTTTCTGATCAGGAAAAATAAAAAATTATGTCAGTTATTTTTAAGTTATTCTAATCTCGTACACACAAAAATTTGCAATTATTCATCTACTGCTGGAATCTGGAATTTGGATTTATTTTATCGATGCAAATTGGATTTGGATAGAAGGGTACATTCTTTTATTTTAGATAGAAGAAACATTTCTTCTATCTAAAATAAAAGAATTTTGCTGATTTATTTATTGCTATATCCAATTTATAGAATTGATATACCATTTAATTGATATCATTTAGCAAAATGAAACACAGCATATGCATCCATCTTTTGGCTCGAGAATTTCACGGGATAGAGATATAGTATAAGAAATAGGCTATTAAGTAACTCTAAATGAATTGTGGATACATCTGTATCCTTAACATACTGAAACGACTGCCATTATTCGTATCAAACCAATAGCGATTCATAAAAGCTAAATCTTGTAATCAATGGTGGGCCAATAATGAATTTTTTTGCATATGTATTAAGACGCTTGGTCTGATTTCGAAATTGT